TAAACCGACCTAGGTAAATCCATGAGTTCGATTCTATTATTTTTTCCTCTTTTATTCTGAATAACTATCTGAATCTTGAATTGTCTTATGACTCATCACTCAACTCAGATGAATTTTTTGAAAGAACTATGCTTTGAACAAATGATCCCCGCTCCCATCACCAGTTGCTCCTCCTATCTACACCCGCTCCACCAACTAATCTTATTTTTGGATCTTGTTTGTGATATTGAGAAAAGATCAATCAATAAATATCTCTATGGATTCTTCCAACTTATTTCTATTCTATAGTATATTAAACGACTACAGTACCCTATATAATTTATATGATATGACTTTTCAATTTTAATTCATTTTTTTTATTTTATTGTCTTCTTTCTCTTTTATATTTCCTTCAGATGAATCGAAAACTACAAAGTATAATATATTTTTGAATGGTTCGAGCCAAAAAATGGACTATTTGCTTATTTACTTTACCTTGTTGTTGTCAGAAAAAGAGGGGAAATTCCTTATTTTCCCCCTGTCTCTAAATGAAATATGATATGCAATATAAAATAGTAAATTAAATACTATATACTATATAGTGGATAGTGGACTGGAAATTCAAATATCTTTCTATTTCTAGTATCCGTTCTCGTTATCCATCCCATTGTCGAAACAAAAATAGAGGATGCATCAATATGTAAATATTTGGTACATAAAGCCACGACCCGATCTATCTATATTTATAACTATAGATAGATAAAAAAAATCTATATATAGATAGATAAAAAAATCTATATATAAGCAACCGATCCTTTTTTTTTGAATCAAAGAAAGATATTCAAAAATAGACGTCTCTTATTTTGTGACTCAGAATAAACGTTTCGCGTGGAGGAGTGGAGGAACGGAATAATAATTTATTCTTATGGAGGATCCAAAAAAGATTGAATCGGAAATATCGACAAATTCTAAATTCTTGCGACGTAGTCTAAAGGAAATGAAAAAAAAAAATTTCGAGGCTACAATTCTATCTCTATCAAATTTGAATATCAGAATAGCTGATATAGTCATGATTCAATAGGTCAGGTCCACTTACCTTTTTTATTTCTTATATTTATGATGGATTTGATTGGAATAACGGAAAAGTAGGAATATTTGGCGATTCATAATTGGGGTTGAGTAGGTAGAATATCTATGTCCTCGAACCAAAAATATGGAATAATGAAACCTGAGTTGAGTAAGAATATAGCCTGTAGTGACATAGTTGTCTTCCCAATAAGCGGGGTGATTTATCATTATAATGAACACTTTATAATCACTATACTATCTCATTATATTTATAATCATAATTAGTTAATTAACTCATTCTAATAAAAAAAATATCCCTATTATCCACTAAAAAATGAAGATTGAAACTAGAGTTTTGTGGAAAAAGCCCCTTATCGGATTTGAACCGATGACTTACGCCTTACCATGGCGTTACTCTACCGCTGAGTTAAAAGGGCCTATTTTATTCCATTCCTGAATGAGACAATGTGAAGACATATACATATATTATATACCTACATATTACATTACATAGGTGCATACAGTAGGCTCATAGTGTCTCATTCGGGAATATCTTTTTTTTTTTAGTCAGTCTAGGCTAAAACCTAATTACTTTTTTTTTCTTTTATTGACCCCTATCACAACGAGATTCGTTTGATTAATACACAAATTGAAATAGATACAAGATATTTGATATGTGATCAAATCATGTAATGTATGGAATGAAAAGATTCAACTCGTACCTGAAATCCAAGCTCTGCTCTTAGAAAAAAAGAAACTTTCTATCGTTTCTTAATTTCCTAGCTGTAAGATAGGAATATCGCATCTTAACAATGCGTGAATCGATGCGTGAAGGTTGAAGAATGGCTTTTCTGTCGGACAAATCACTAGCGATCCTATACTTCATTAATTATTAATTATAACACATTATAATTATTTCCTATATAATGGAATGTTTATCCATTCTAATGATATAGAATCTATATATAGAAATAGAATATAGAATTTTTTTCATTCATGAACCATGAATGAAAAAATATTCTATCGGAATCGCGAAAGGAAAGGTGGAAAACTTATTCGTATTTAGTCACACCATTACATTATATTGACAATTACAAAAAACTATTCATACTATGAGTATATATAGTATGATGTCGGTTGGGCATCGCAGATATGCCCCCATCGTCTAGTGGTTCAGGACATCTCTCTTTCAAGGAGGCAGCGGGGATTCGACTTCCCCTGGGGGTAGGGTACTACGAAAGGAGGTTGATCATGTATTATCAATAAGTCTAGACTTGATTCTTCCTGGGTCGATGCCCGAGTGGTTAATGGGGACGGACTGTAAATTCGTTGGCAATATGTCTACGCTGGTTCAAATCCAGCTCGGCCCAAGAATTCACCGATCCATCATGAGATTACATAATATAAGAAATTTGTCCGCCGGAAACGTCTGGTTAATTTTATATCCTATTTGTTTTTTTCCGATATATTCTTTATTTTTTGAATTATCTAGATTCATATCATAATCCGAAAATATAGGACAAGAATTAACAAGTCAAAATATTTTTTGGAAAGATTTCGTATCAATCGATTTAACACGATTTTACAATAGGATTTCTAGTAATCCGTGTCGTTCTCACTAAAGTCCATATCTATGTGGATATTAATATACCAATCACTTCTTTCTCTGTTACAATACGACAATTCTAAATTAAACTAGTCTTAATCAAATCATTAATAATATGTATGCTGTATACCTTATTTCTCTGGGATTGTAGTTCAATCGGTCAGAGCACCGCCCTGTCAAGGCGGAAGCTGCGGGTTCGAGCCCCGTCAGTCCCGACCTAGTATCCGATGACTCCATCAATTCATTTTTTTATTTTCTGTCAAGGGGCATAGAGTGGGATCTAATTCCCATAGGGTCCTTTTTTTTTCCGTTTCTAATTTTTTATTGAGAAAATACAATGCGACAATTTCAATTACTTCAATTAGTACCGAGGGGGATAGTCATATTGAATTGGTACAATTGTGGGTAGCACCCTATTTAGTTAGGATTAAAAGAAATCCTTGTCTGGTTTTTTTCGATTGCTCCTGACCCGTGGAAGGGAATCGAATACTTATATATATACTTTCACTAGAGCATATACACAAATTTTGATTCGTTTATTGTACGATAAAAAATGCACTTTTCATATAGTTACCTCGATAAAATACTTTTTTTTTCATATTAAAGCCTCTTTCTAGCTCCAATTTTGGATAACTGAAATTACTAATAGGAAACAATCTATTTATATCATTCAAACTACATACTTCATTTTGGATATATGTGTCCCAGGGCCGGTTCAAGGAAAGAAAGGAATATTTAAATTAAGTAATTAAGAAAAGGAAGAGCAAACAAAGAAAAGATAGACCCTCTCTTCTCTTAGTGAGGGAATGAGTAATCTTTTTTTATTTCCGGGGAAGGTCCTATCGAAGAAAGAACAAACTAAAAAAAAAGAGTTCATTTTTTATTTTCAAATTTATCAAAATATTCGATCTTTTCTTCTTATTTTTTCCATTTTACTTCTACTATTTGTATTTGGGTTGGGTTTTTGACCAATGGAAGCGGAAGATGGGCCAGATGATCCTTTATTATATTATATATATGATTCTATAAATAAGACGGTAGGTTATAGAAAATAACGAATGGATAAAATAAAGAATAATAATTCAATGAGATTCTAAATTGGATCAGGAATTCCATTTTAGGTTTTTATTCCGTATGGATAAAAGATCTTCCTATGTTATACTATTCCATTCTCGATGATGAATAGATTTGATAGCTCAGATATTGTTATTCAATGATATTGATCCGATTCAATATCATCGGGATGTATTTCTCCCATTGAATTTACAGGATAAAGATTTAGAATCTCTATGGGATCAGATCCCGAGTTATTAATTATGAAGTAAAAAAACGATGAAATTATGGAAGTAAATATTCTCGCATTTATTGCTACTGCACTGTTCATTCTAGTTCCTACTGCTTTTTTACTTATCATTTACGTAAAAACGGTCAGTCAAAACGATTAATTTGAATCAAGCTTGACTTCTTAGTTCTTATCAATAATGGAAGAAATGAAAGGGATTCAAATTCCACGTCTTAAATAAAATGAGCGAATTAAAATCAGACGTATATGAGATTTGATAGTATGGTAGAAAGGTTCCTATATTCCTTTCTACCATACTATCTATTAGTGTATAATTCTACTATACATTATTATATAAAATAATAAAGTTGGACTGTATAAAGAAAGATGGCTTAATGTAGATCACTCCGTAATCTGTATATTGATATATGTACATATAACTCCCATATGTGTAATATACATAGTACCCCAATTCGAGTTCTTTACTTTGGTACATCCATTTGGTTTAGACCGATTTCGATCAATATGATATAATTGAATGCCCACCTTTACTCTTATCTTATAAAATACGTATCTACATAATAACAGATCGACTTCCTTTTTGAACAGTAAAGCGAGAAACAAATAAAAAGGGGTCGGTTGCTCCTCATTGTAATATTTATATATAATTCTGTTAAGAGCTAGTTCATCTAAATACTCTATTTCAATTTGGTTGGAAAAAATTGCATATCATGCGTATTCCGTTTAGTTTCAAAATACGAAGATGGGAATCATTTAATTTAACTATTTGTTTGATTGAAAGGTTATTCGTCATCTATTACATTACTTTACTGGATTCCAGTCGAATTTAAAAATGAAGATATTTGAAAGAAAAACGCTTTGCAGAAGGATTATGAAACTATTAATACAGTTTGATTACTCAACTCAATTCAATTAGTAATTACCCTAGCCCTAGAGTCCACTTCTTCCCCATACTACAAGTGAAAGGGAAAATGTAAAGACTACCATTAAAGCAGCCCAAGCAAGACTTACTATATCCATGTGAATTATGCCCCCGAATATGAA